TCCCATTTCTATTTCTAGGATCAAGCAACTCAGGTTTTGTCGTTCTAGAACATGAGATTTTATAGAAGCAATGAAAAATAGATACGATTAGAACCCAAAAGGGCGGAAAAATTCTATAAAAATTTATAATTTATATAAGAATTACTATCACTTTCTATTTATTATTTATTTCTTTAATTGAATTTTGTTTGATTAGGACCAAGCTACTTAAAAACCTCCACCCTTTTTAAAATATCCCGAACAGTTCCTGTGGGCTGAGCGCCCTTTTCAAGGAAATATAGAATAGCAGGAACGTTTAAATAACTTTGATTCTTTATCGGATCATAAAAACCCACGTTCCGAAGATCTCTTCCTTCTCTTCGGGATCGAACATCAATTGCAACGATTCGATAGACGGCTCATTGGGATAGATCTAAAGACCCCCCCCTAGAAACGTATAGGAGGTTTTCTCCTCGTACGGCTCGAGAAAAAATGATTTGGAGTTTTGTCTACGTATAGAATGATAATTAATGGCAAAGGAGTTGATAAAATAAATTAGAATGGGATTTTACTCATATTTTTATTTTTATTCCTCCTTCCTGAAAAAGAAAAAATCATTTGTACCCATAACTCAAGTTGGATAATTCTCAAATAGCTTAAAAGAAAAAAGCATTTAGGCAATTTATTTCATTTTTTGAATGGTCTTTAACCCCCCTTTTGTTTGTCTCATTTAAAATACAATCCATTTGGATTCTTTATTATGATCCAGTTATTGAGACAATTGAAAAAACGGCGTTTCCTTGTTCTGGGATCCTTTTTCTTTGTTTTAAATCAGTGGATTTAGACATTACTTCGGTGCTTCTTAATCCTTACAAAATGGCAGCAACATACCCCTTTTGTGATTTATTTCTAGCAAAGAATCATACAAACACTCGATTCCCCGCGATACACTTTTAATCGAAAGAGTTTTTTCAATTCCAACAAATTTTCCTTTTGAATTAAAAACTTGACCGAATCGGATCCTTTCTATTTCTATATTGATGATATACTTACGAAGTTGTTCCAATTAATTGATTGGTATTAACCCTAGATTCTTGACCCCTGAAAGATGAATCCAGACTTTCTACCCGAGCTCCATCATGTACTATATTCATTACAACCTAACAAAAAGAAGGATTCTAGTGAAAACAGAACAGATGTCGGGCCAAGAGCACCTTCATTCTTAGAAAAGATGGCGGATGTAAGAAGAAAAATCCACACCGGATCGTGTCCTTCAAGTCGCACGTTGCTTTCTACCACATCGTTTCAAACGAAGTTTTACCATAACAAAACATTCCTCTAATTTGGAACCCGTATGGAATTGATTCAATTATGGAATCATGAATAGTCATTGGTTCCGTCGATACATAAACATATTAATCTATACCCTTTTTTTCTTCTATACAAAGATGGCAAAAAGTTTTCTGAAGCAATCTTAGCAAGACCCCACCTATTATTGTATGTTATTGTATGAATGCAACACTTTACTTTTTATTAAAAAACTAATAGAAATATAGAAAGAATACGAATATTAATAAATGAATTCTTTTTTACTCTGCATCTTAAAGTGACTCAATATGACCCATTTACCACTTCTTTGAATACCAAAGATTCAACTCAAAAGCAATCATTAAAAATTTTTATAATCGAAAAAGTTTCCTATTTCGACATCATTATTTGAATAAAGTTTTACAGTAAAGACTAAAAATTTGATCATCAAAAAAAAAAAGAGAGGGAGAGAGAGAAATATCTGTTTCTTTTCGAATTGAACTATCAACTATTTAAAGCAGATAAATGGATCCCCGTTTTTGTGTGAGATGGATAAAAAAGACTGATATAAGAGAAGATTTGGGTACTTGTTCTTTCGATTCGAATTTTATTAATAAGATACCTCCCGTTACTAATTAAGAACTATCTATCCCCCGACTCTCTGGGAATACTGAATCAGAACAAAAAAGGATCCCCTTGGGGAAGGGGGACTCTCTAGGGACAAAGACAAACAAGTCCAGATTAGGCCAGGCCCTTGCTCCTAATTTTTTAGTTTACCCTAACCCAGTCTTAAGAGACTTAATCCCATCCCATTTAATTTAATGTAATAACCTCCCTCTTGTTTATAATTAAGAGATCCTAATAATTTGGTTACCCTATTTCCATTTAAGTTTAATTTTAATGGATAGAGAATAAGAGATAGGAAAGACATGCTCTTTCTTATTGTGATTCAAAATAAAATGTATCGTTGAAAATTAAAAAAGATATGAGACGTAAGGTAAGGTTTTTCTTAAAATTAAGTAGCTAACCCCCTTCAATATGAAGGGAATGAACATATGATTAAAAATCCGCCATACTTTATTACTTTATTAAGTTTTTAATTAGTTGAATTAAAAAAAAAGGGTGTGACCTATGTTACCATCGTATCTTGATCACAAACAAATTTATTTAGTTATATCCGCATGTCATTTGCACTCAATTCAGTTAGTTCGGT